GTGCTAATAATAAGTACTATTGTAAAAAATAGAATGAGTTTAGGTATTTTTAGACAAATAATTAGAAAGCGTAAACAATGGTGTGAGCGTTGGTTATTTAGAACAAACCATAAGGATATTGGAACATTATATTTTATCTTTTCTTTTTGAGCGGGTTTGATGGGAACAGGTTTTAGGGTTATTATTCGTATGGAATTATCAATACCTGGAAAAGTTTTAATAGACGGGCATCTATATAATTTAGTGGTAACTGCTCACGGTTTAGTTATAATTTTTTTTTTAGTAATACCTATGATAATTGGTGGGTTTGGAAATTGGTTAGTACCTTTAATATTAGTTATTCCGGATATGGCATTTCCTCGAATAAATAATGCTAGTTTTTGGTTTCTTCCAGTTTCTATACTTCTTTTGTTAGGATCGACTTATGTTGATAATGGGGCCGGGACAGGGTGGACTATTTATCCTCCATTATCTAGCGGATTGGGGCATCCAGGTTGTGCTATGGACTATGTGATTTTGTCTCTTCATGTTGGTGGTGCTTCTTCGATTATAGCCTCTATTAATTTTTTAATTACTAGCTTAACTATACGAACTGGGGTTATAAATCTTCTTCGAACTAGGATATTCGTATGGTGTATTGCAGTAACTTCATTTTTACTTATTTTAGCAATACCCGTGTTGGCAGGCGCTCTTACTATATTATTAACTGACCGTAATTTTAATACTAGATTTTTTGATCCAACAGGATTAGGGGATCCGGTTCTGTTTGTTCATTTGTTTTGGTTTTTTGGTCATCCCGAAGTATATATTTTGATTTTACCAGCATTTGGAATAATTTCTCATGTTGTAAAGGTGGGAACTTCTAAATTAGAGTTGTTTGGAAAGGTTCCTATGATTCATGCTGTAATGTCAATTGGAATTTTAGGGTTTATTGTTTGAGGACATCATATGTTTACCATTGGAATAAATGTAGATAGTCGTGCTTATTTTAGAACTGTAACTTTTATTATTGCTATTCCTACTGGTGTTAAAGTGTTTAGTTGGATTGCTACAATGAGTGGTGGAGTAGTGAAGAATTGACCTATAATGTATTGGGCTGGTGGTTTTTTATTTCTTTTTACTTTAGGTGGTTTGACAGGGATTGTTTTAGCTAGGGCTTCTCTTGATATTGTTCTTCATGACACATATTACGTTGTAGCTCACTTTCATTATGTATTAAGAATAGGGGCTATTTTTGCCATGTTTGCTGGTTTTCATTATTGGTTTCCTTTGTTTACCGGTGTAGGGATAAATCCTATTTGAAGAAAAAGACAATTTTTTAGAATGTTTGTTGGGGTAAACAGAACTTTCTTTCCTCAGCATTTTTTAGGAATGGGTGGGATGCCTCGTCGTTATCAAGATTATCCAGATAGAATACATGGAATGAATATAGTTTCGAGCTGAGGTTCTATTGCTTCCTTAGTTAGTTTAATTTTATTTTTATTTATTTTGTGAGAGAGGATACTTAGGAAGCGGTGTCTGATTTTCCCTATAACTGGGCCTAGTGAGGTAGAATGGGCTGCTAAAGGGTTTCCTCGTGCAATACATAATGCAGCTCAAAATCCTTATGGAGCAGAGTTTAAGTTGTGAAAGAAGTGTCGTCGAACCCAAGTGTTTTTAAATCACCAATAGACGTTATAAAATATAATATTTGTAGTAAAATACTATATTTAGTATTAAAGTGTCAGAAAAATGTGTTGAATTTAGGATTCAACTATGGGAAAATTCCCCTTTAATAATTAGAATAATCGTTGTAAGAGTTTTGATACTAGTAAGGGTAGCTTTTTACATTGTTACTGAGCGAAAAGGACTAGGAATGCTTCAACTTCGACAGGGTCCTAATAAGGTTGGGTTTAAAGGGCTTGTTCAACCAGTAGCAGATGGGGTTAAATTATTTACTAAAGAAATAATCTTTCCTTTTTCCTCTATTAAGCTTTTATATATTTTAGGGCCGGTAATTTGTTTTATTTGTGCTTATATTATTTGAGTTATTTTCCCTAGAGTATTTAGGCCCATTGAAGTGAGGTTAGGGTTTTTATTATTTTTGTGTGTTTCTTCTTTTAGGGTTTATGGAGTTTTTATGGTAGGATGGTCATGTGATTCTCGCTATGGGTTCTTAGGGGCAATACGTGCTATTGCACAAAGAATTTCTTATGAGGTTTTTTTGAGGACTTGTTTGTTTTGCCCTTTAATGTTGGTGAGATCTTATAGATTAATAGATTGTCGATGATCTGAGTTTTCAAGTGTATTCCTAGGTCAAGAGGTGTTGACTCTTTGGGTTATTTGTATTTTGGCTGAAACTAATCGTGCACCGTTTGACTTTGTGGAGGGAGAATCAGAGTTGGTGGCTGGCTATATGGTAGAGTTTGGTGGTGTAGGGTTTGCTCTTTTGGCTCTGGCTGAGTATAGAAATATAACTTTCATAAGAATAATTACTGGGGTTTTATTTTTTTCGTTTTATTTAAGGGAAGGAATTTTGGGAAGGGTTTTATTTTCTTTTTATATAGTGGCCATTAGATACTTTATAGTATGAGTGCGAGGGGTGGTGCCCCGATTTCGTTATGATTTACTTATAAGGTTGTGTTGAAAAGTATTATTACCTTTAAGAATTTGTTTTTTGGCCCTGTTTACTGGGTTATTTGTGGATTTCGATTAGGCTGTTTAAATAAAATTTTTAAAATGGTAGGAGTATTGGTGAGGATGTCTAGAATATGTGGGCTTTTTTTTAGGGTTGTTGGGGTTGTTTTAAGGTTTGTTAGAGTGGGTCTTTTAGGCGTTTGAGTAGGAATAGAATTAAGGTTTTTGTCAATTATTTGTTTTGCTTCAGGGTCCAGAGTTGAGGAAACTGAGAGAATAATAAAATACTTTATCATTCAGGTGCTGGGGTCATGTGTATGTGCAATAGGTTTTTTAATATGTGTAAATAGAATATATGTTTTATTTAGACAGTTTTTTATTTTAGGTGGGATGATGGTAAAATTAGGTGTTTTTCCTTTTCATTTTTGAGTTGGTCCAGTAGTAAGAAATCTTTCTTGGGCAGGTTGTGCTGGGGTTTTGTTGCTGCAAAAATTAATCCCTTTATGAGTTTTAAGAAATTATGTGTTTTTATTTAAAGATTTAAGCCGTGTAGAGTTTTTATGTTGTGCTACATCTTTAGTGGGTTGTGTAGGTGGTTTAAATGTTTTAAATTATCGGGTATTATTAGGGTTTTCTTCTATTCAAAACTTAGGTCCAATAGTTCTTTTGTGTTGCTGTCAGGAATTTTTTTTGTGGGTATATGTTTTTGTTTATATATTGGTCACAGGTTGTTTTATTATAAGGTTATGAAATCTAAGTGTGTATGGGTTTTTTGATTTGGTTAAAGAAAACTTGTCTAGTCAGTTTAATAGAGTTTGGTGGGTTAGCTTATATCTTTTTTCTTCTTCTGGTCTTCCTCCATTTACTGGGGTAGTTATAAAAGTATCTTTACTATTAGGATGTTGAAATTATATACCTTTAGGGAGTGGGGTTTGTATTTTATCTTCTTGTATTAGGCTGTTCTTTTATTTAAGGGTGTTATTAGGGATGATTGTTAGTTGAGGAAAAAGTGTTTCTTTTTTAAAGAACAAAAGAAGTTTTATTTCTTCAAACTCAATGGTTTTAAGATTATTAATTAATTTGAGAGGGGGTTTTATTATATTTTTATGTTTAAGGCTTTAGTGTTAATAGGTGTTTGTTTTTTTTCTATTTTATGTATTATATGACAAGAAAAATTCTTTTTAAATATTCTTTTAATTTTTGAGTTTTTAATGCTCACGTTGCTAATTTTATGTCTTTATGGAGGGGTACTAAAACTTAGTTCATTGATGAGATACGTATGTATTATGGTTTTGTGTTTGGACGTAAGGGGATCGGTTATAGGGTTAGCTTTACTTGTTAACTCTAGCCGAATTTCAGGTAGAAAGAAGGTCTATTCTTTTAGTTTTCTTTCCTTTTAAGTGTTGTGCCAGAAAAATTGGGTTACCTTGATGAGGTAAAATATGGGAAATTTTCCTCGATACTTATTTTAAGTTAGTTTGACTAATTATAAGAAAGATGATAATATGAAACCAATTTGGTTTTCCTGATCCTGTTACTCTTAATGCAGGTCGACTTTTCTCCTATCATGACTTAGTTATGGTCGTGGTGGTGTTTGTTTTAATTGTTGTTGCTTGGTTTACTACAATATCAATATTTTCTTTTGTGGTTATAAAAGGCCAACTTAATTTAATTAAAAAGAAAGATGAGTGATTAGAAGTATTTTGAACTGTAAGTCCAGCGTTTTTTTTATTTGCTATTGGTTTTGTGTCTTTAATTAATTTGTACAATATAAATTTAGGAGGTGAGCCGGTGTTTTCTTTTAGTGCAGTTGGGCATCAATGGTATTGAGAATATGTTTATGAGTTAGGAACTGCAAGTAAGTATGAGGAGATAAATAGAAGGATTGAAGGTTCTATTTTAAGGATTTCAGATGAATGAATAAAATTTCGTACTAACTATCAAAATGTTTCACCAGAGTCACCAGAAGAAATGGTCTTGGCTCTTCAAAATGAGTATGGTTGTGAGTTTAATGGTTTAAAAATTTTAAATAAGTTAGAAAAGATTATTGAGGAGTCAAAGAAAGAGTTGGTTAAAAATCTTACTCACGCATATAAAAGATTAAACTCTGTTTCTGGAGATTACACAAAGGCATATGCTGCAAGTATAGCTAATTCTTTTGCTAAAGAGGCTGAGTTTTTTGTTAGAAAAGTAATTAGAGAGGCTATAGAAGATGATCTTCTGAGGACTAATTATGCTTTATGAGATAGAAATAGTAAGGTGTCGTCTAAAGTAAATATTGATAGGTTGTGATATGAAACTCATAAAAATTTTTTTACTAATATTTTAACTAGCGTTTTACTATCAAATGGTGTTCGATTACGGTTTGATTCTTATATGGTGATAGAAGATGACTTAAGAGATTTGGAGAAAAGGACATTCGGAGGGTTCCGTCGTGGGTTAGTAACTAACCCTTGTTTTTTATGTTGTGGTGTAAAAAATGAGGTATTAGTGTCTACTGTTGATGTAATACATAGTTGAGGAGTTCAAGAATTAGGAATTAAAGTTGATGCGGTGCCAGGTCGAATTAATTCTGGTACTGTTTTTCCTAAAGTCCCTGGGTTTTTCTACGGGTTTTGTTATGAGCTTTGTGGTACTGGTCATAGGGAGATGCCTATTACTGCTGTCGTTTTAGATATAAAAAATTATATTGAAACATTAGAGTTAATATTAATAAAACAAATAAACTTGAGAACTAATTATGAGAATACAGGATCTTCCGTAGCCATGAAGTTTTATTAGATTAGTTTTATTAAATCAAGGCATAGTTTATAAAAATATTAGTTTTGGGTACTAAAGATGTCTGGCTAGACTGACTTGAGTGAAATATATCAGACGGAAAAAGTTAAAGGGGGTGTCTCAAGCTAGTGATGTGCTTTATGATTTACCGGCTCCTGTTAATTTGAGAAAAATATGAAACTTTGGTTCTTTATTAGGACTATGTTTAGTAATTCAGTTAATAACAGGGTTTTTATTAACCATACACTATACTGCAAGGGCAGAAGAAGCTTTTAGCTCAGTTGTTCACATTATACGAGATGTTAATGAGGGATGACTCTTACGTGCTTGCCATGCTAATGGGGCATCGTTGTTTTTTATTATAGTTTATTTACATATAGGTCGTGGAATGTTTTATCTTTCTTTTTTCTCGCGTGGTGCTTGGTGAATAGGTGTAGTTTTACTTTGTGTTCTTATAGGAATTGCTTTTACAGGGTATGTTTTACCATGAGGACAAATATCTTTTTGAGGGGCAACTGTAATTACTAATTTATTAACAGCTATTCCGTATGTCGGCGAATCATTGGTTCAATGGGTTTGAGGTGGAATTTGCGTTGGCGACCCTACTTTGAAGCGTTTTTATACTTTCCATTTTAGTTTTCCATTTTTATTAGCAGGGTTGGCCCTTGTGCACATTATTTTAATTCACGAGTCTGGAACTAGCAACCCATTGGGTGTTGATAGAAAAGGAGATATAATCCCTTTTCATTCATATTATTCGGTTAAAGATTTGGTGGGAGTGGTTTTAACATTAACTCTTTTTGGGTTATTTGTATGTTTAAGGCCGGACCTTTTTTTGGATCCAGTAAATTTTTGTCCTGCGGACACTTTAAAAACACCTCTCCATATTCAGCCAGAGTGATATTTTTTATTTGCGTATTCTATTCTTCGAAGGATTCCAAGAAAAACAGGTGGTATTGCAGCATTGTTGATATCAATTTTGATTTTATTTTTTTTACCATTTTATCCAAAGTCAGTTTTTAAGAATATTCAGCATAACCCCTTAAGGCAAGTAATTTTTCATTTCTTTGTAGGTAATTTTATTTTATTGACGTTTTTAGGGACGTGCCCTGTAGAAGAACCTTATATTAGGGTAGGACTAGGGGCAAGGTTTTTTTATTTTTTCTTTTTTTTTATTTTTCCATTTAGGTGGTTTTATTATGAAATAAGTATTTACTTCATAAAAAACGAAGTAAGGGGGTCTAAACATATTAGATCAACAAGATTTTTTATTATTTAAGAATGCAGTCAAGAGAGTTTTTAATTGAGTTAAGTTTTATTGTTATATTATTGTTTACTATTTGTCATTTTTTTTCTATTTTAGATATTACAGAATAATAAATGTTTTTATTTGGGTTAAGTTGTATTGGTATGTTTTTGGTTATCAACTGGTATTTTATTTTTATTTTAGGTTTTACAGGGTATTAAATTTTTTTATTTGGGTTAAATTTTATTGTTATATTTTTTTATATTACTTGGTGTTTTGTTTTTATTTTGTATATTACTATTTAAAAAATATAATAGAAAATTTTTTCTTTCTGTTATTAAAAGTTTTTTCTAAATATAAAATGTTTGCCTTTGTGGTTTTGGTTCTTATTGGCTTTGTTTTAGTTTTAATTTTATTTTAAAATATGTAAATTTTTATAGTTAAGTATTTGGAAAGAGGTTGAGTTTTTTTTTGAAAAAAATAGGAAAAAAGAAAGATAAAATTTTTTAATTATAGTTCTTTTTGTATCATGACTTATAAAGGAGCCAAATTTTTTTTTATTCCCGAAAATTTTAGAGCTACTGTTCCAAAAAAGTTTGTTGAAAAAAATTTTAGAAGAGAATGGTAGGGGTTAAATGCCTTTCGAGAAAGTTGATAGCTGGTTAAAAGAAAAATGTATTAAAGTACAGAAGTAAAATATTTATTCTATTAGGTTTTTATTTTTGAGATTTTTGGGGTTAAGCTCAAAAATGATTTTAAGTATTAATAGAGAAAGTAGGATTTATATTGTTTATCTTATAAAAAATTAATAATAAAATATTCATAAAACTTAGTATATTTAATATCTTTTAATTTTTAAAAATAAGTTAAAAAAGTATAAGTATAAGATTAGTAGTTAAGATAGTAGAGTAAAGAGTTTTAGTGAGTTTTTAGTTAAAATCAAGAAAAATTAATATAAAAAAATTTTTAAAAGGAACTCGACAAATAAGATTTGTGCCTGTTTAACAAAGACATCGCTTTTTGGAAACTAAAATAAGAAGTCGGACCTGCCCGGTGAGTTTATTTAACGGCTGCAACGAGAGTTGTACTAAGGTAGCGCGATAATTTGTCTCTTAATTGGAGAATGGTATGAAAGGTTTGTCGCAAATTAGTTGTCTCTTAAAAATTAAATGAAGTTTCCTTTTAAGTGAAAAGGCTTAAAATTTTGTAAAAGACGAGAAGACCCTGTCGAGCTTGATTAACTTAAAAATCTAAATAAATAGGTTTTCAGGCGAATTGTAGTTGGGGAGAGCTGGATTCAAAATAATGAGTCTTTTTGAACGTTGATCCTCTTTGAGAGATAGTAGGCAAAAGCTACCGCAGGGATAACAGCGTAATTTTTTCTGAGAGATCTTATTGAGGGAAAAGTTTGCGACCTCGATGTTGGATTAGAGTAACTGTTTGGTGCAGCAGCTAAACAAAGTAAGACTGTTCGTCTTTTAAATTTCTACATGATCTGAGTTAAGACCGGCGTAAGCTAGGTTGGTTTCTATCTTTAGTTAATTTGCTTATTGTACGAAAGGATCCAGGTAAAGAATATTATTTTATTGTTTAATATAATTAAGTTGAGTAGTGTTGAGTTGTTCAATAAAATAAAAAATTATAAGAGATTTATTTAGTGTTTTTGATTACTCATTAGGAACTAGAGGATTTTTAGGTTGTGTTAGTCCTTGACATGGAGGTCTTTTAGTAACAATTTACAGCTGTTGTTTTTTAGTTTACTTTTATGGTTTTAACGATATGGAGGCCTTTATTTTCTATACCGTAGATAGTTTAATTAGTGGAATGCCAGAAATATCTAAGGTTTGAGCTGGGACACCTTATTTAATAGTTAGATTGTTTTTTCTTTTACTGAGAATTTGTGTGATAGGGTTTTTACCATATAGTTTCCCTCTTGCTGCTCACGTTATTATTAGTGGTGGGTTATCTTTGCCGTTTTGATTTATAACTTTTTCTGTTAATTTCAACCCAAATTGACGGCTAGCGTGAATTAAGAGAGTATGCGAAGGGAATTCTTTTGTTGTAAGGTTTATCGTAATTGGGTCTGAGTGTATTAGAATTTTAATTCGTCCTATTACATTAGCAGCGCGGCTTAGGTTAAATGTAATTGTAGGTAACATTATGCTAAAGATAGCGTCTTCAATAGTTGTAAGATTGTTTTTTCCGTTTAGATACAGACTCTTTTCTCTTGGGATACCTATTATTTCAGGTGGTTTTTGTGGGGCGTTGAGATTGAGACTTAGAATAGTAGAATTCTGTATTATATGTCTTCAAACGGGGATTTTTTATAGGTTGGTGGTATCCTATTTAAGGGAGGTTATAGTAAAACCAGAATAGTGTTAACGAAACTAGGTGTGGTATTTTGAGAGAATTAACTGATTAAGAGGGATTTACTCTATTGTGGGAGTTTTTTTTTTTATTTTTTTTCTCAGAGGATTGTTTATGACGTTGGCTTATTTGGTAAGTCAGAAGTGCCGATATGAAAGAGATAAAATAACTAGTTTTGAGTGTGGTTTTGATCCTCTTAGTAGGAGTCGTCTTCCATTCTCTCTACGTTTTTTTTTATTGGCTTTACTTTTTCTTGTCTTTGATTTAGAAATAATTTTGTTTTTTCCTTTCATTATTAGTGTTGCTAACTGTTATTTGAAAATGTCTGCTTTATCTAAAGTCTGGGTATTTCTTTTTTTAGTAGTCTTGGTGCTGGGCCTAATACATGAATTAAATGAAGGTACCATTGATTGGGAGATGGATGATTAAGTGTATTTTCTACATATTATAAAAAGTGAATAGGTTTGTTGGAAGTGCTGTGTTAATATATTTTTTAGGGTGTATGGTGTTTATTATTATTTTATTAAAGATAGGTTTTCTGAATGGTGGGGCTTTGGTTATGGAATGAGAAATGAGGGATAAAATAGTTGGAGAAATGGGGTTATGTATGGTGGTAGATTGGGTGAGGTGTTTATTTTTAGCTAGGGTTCTCTTTATTTCTGGATGTGTAAGGTTATTTAGAGGTTTTTATATGGCACATGAAAGATTTTTAGGTCGGTTTACTCATATTTTACAGGCATTTGTTATATCAATAATACTACTAGTTTTATTTCCTGGTTACTTAGGGATAATGATTGGGTGAGATGGGCTTGGGGTTGTCTCCTTTCTTTTAGTAGTGTACTACTCAAATGGTGAATCTTTGTCAGCTGGTATAATTACAGCTATTAGAAATCGGGTTGGAGATGTGTTTTTTATTATTGCCATTGGGGTTATAAGCAGGTATTTAAGTTATAGTTTTCTTAGAGGGGTTGTGTTCAGCTTACCCGTCTTAAGAATGTTACTATTACTTGGAAGAATAACTAAGAGAGCTCAAGTACCGTTTTCTGCCTGGTTACCAGAGGCCATAGCGGCTCCTACCCCCGTGTCAACCTTGGTCCACTCGTCTACCTTAGTTACAGCAGGGGTTTATGTATTGTTCCGTTTTAGAGAGTATTTAGGAGAAGTTGAAAAGAGAGCTTTGATGGTTACATCTATTTTAACAATGATTTTGGCCGGTAGAAGAGGAATGTTGGAAACGGATATAAAAAAGGTGGTTGCGTTATCAACGCTAAGACAAGTTGGTATAATAATATTTTGTCTAAGTGTTGGTTCTAATGTGGTAGCTTTCTTTCATTTACTTGTGCATGCTTTTTTTAAAGCTCTTATATTTATATGTGTAGGAGGTATTATCTTTTATAGAGGAGGTAATCAGGACGCTCGATTTCTAGGCGGGGTATGAGTAAAATTACCTCTAACTAGAAGTTTGTTGGTTTTTAGTAATTTATCATTAATAGGGTTTCCATTTTTTTCTGGGTTTTATTCTAAAGAAATAATTGTTGGAAGGTTCCTTGCTGGAAGCTGAAGTGTAGTTTCAATTTTTTTGGTATTTATTGCCCTGAGGTTGACTGCGTTTTATTCTATTCGAATAATAACCTTGGTTACCCAGGAAAGTAATACGTGTGTGATAAGTCACTATAAAATAGAGAGTTTATTTTACATAACATCTTTGATAATAATGTCAATGGGGGCAGTAATTAGTAGGGTTATGATGCAGAAGTTCTATGTGGGTTATTTAAGGGTATTATTTATAGATGGTTTATATTTTTATAAGACACTCGGAATGTTTAGTTTAATAATTATTAATATTTTAATAGGTTTAATTTTATTTGGTAATAATTCTGTTAAAATGTTTACAAAAAATTTTCTAAGCTTGATGTGGTTTTTAAAGCCGTTAAGTGGAAATGTTGCTAGCAGAAAGTTTCTGGTAAGCGCGTCTAAGTTTGTAGGTATTGTGGAAATAGGGTGAATTCGAGGGTATATTTGACAAAATGGAATAGCGACAATAATTTTTGGAGCGAATAGTAAGCTTCGTATAATAAATTTTAACTTTATTGGGTTTATTTTATTTTACTGTTGTTGTTTTGTAGTTTTGGTACTTTATTAGTGGAATTCTAAAGAGAAAATTGTAATAAAAATAGTAAAATAGAAATAAGTATAAATTGTGATACCTAGTTTACAAGTTAAGCGGGTGTGTTTAGAATTAGGAGTAATTATGAAATGTTTAAACAAAATAGGTGGATTGTTGTGAGAAAATTGTATATCCGTAAAGTAACTACTAATAGAAAGCATAAAGGCTTTTATTAGGTGATTCGAAAACTCAAAAGTGGTTGGAAATGGAGAAGATGGTAATTCGAGAGTTTCGTCCGTTATAGCATACGCTAATAGGATTTTTTTCCAACACGGGAACCGATTTTTCCTATACGAAAAGCAAGCTTTGCTTTTTAGTCAGAAAAATGTGGGGGATGTGTCTAATACCCAGAGGAACATTAGTTCATCCTTTTTAAGTTCCAAAACCTAAATCAATGTGACGGAGGGAGATAAAGCATTTTTAGGTTGATGAGTGCCGATTTAGAAGAAGTTTCTATATACAGAATCCATAGTCTTTAATCAATAAAGATAGGAAGAAGAGGTGTAATCATAATATATCTTTCTTTTACAGGAAGAAGGAATAAAGGATTACAAGTGCAACCTAGGCCGGGGGGGACTAGGTTGTGAATAACCGCTATGGTGGTGGGAAAGTTAAAAGTAAGTTGAAATTTGTCAAGAAAATAAAGACAAAAGTATAAACTTATTTTTATGGTATCTAATTCAGATGAATTAGTAATGAATCCTATCCTTCTAAATTGCCCCACTGTAATGGGAGCATTGTGCGAGCTGGCCGCATTGAAAGTGAAAAAGTAAGACTTATGTTAGTCCTTACTATTTTTCTCGTGGGGGGGGAAAGGGGGGGGTTTCCAAAAAAACTCCTTTTTTTGTAAACTAAGTGATTAGTTTACAAAATTAATTATATAAAAAAATTATTAAATTTTTCGGAGCAAAAATTTATAATTTTTTTATTAAAAAAAAAAAAAAAAAAAGAAGAAATATACTTTGTCGATTATTTACTTATGTATGAGAGGAAAGGTGGGAAAGCTTTATCCTGCCTGATGGAAGTGAGGGAGCAAGGTTAAATCCTTACGGGCCGGGCCCGAACTGACCGGCGGGGGCGCGGGGACCCTCCGAATCCCTAAGCCGACCCCGTATCCGTAGTCAGATAACTTTTTGTAGGCTTGATTTCGTGTCAGTATAATTACCTGAGGCACGGTTTTCCGCCTTTCCGTTATTCAAAATCCGCTAAACGGTCTTGGTTAATCGACCGTTTGCTGATAGATTTTGTATAAGAGCCTTTGAGAATTTTTTATTTTAAAAGAAAATTCCAAAGGCTCTTAGTAAAAAAAAAACTCTGAAAAGAAGAAAATTTTCGGAGATCAGTCCTTGTTTTTTAAGATAATGAGAAAACTCTACCTTCTTTGATTTTTTTAGACAAAGATGGTACAAAACACTCAATATTTAGTGGTTTTGTGCAAATTTGTGTTTTTAACGAAATTTTTTGATCATTTTTGAACATCTAATGTGCAAGTTTTGTGCAGCATAAAATTGAACCTAAAAAAATAGAAATTTTACAATTATTTTGACACAAATTTTGTCAAAGTGTCTAAATATGCATGTGTGCATGCAGGTAGAATTAGGCCCTAACAAAATTATGATAAGTTTCCTATTATAAAGATTTTTTGTTTAAATATCTTAGGAAAAGGCTTAGTAGTGCACAGATACTAGGTTATTAGATTAAAAAGTTAGTGTAATGAACAGAAAATTTAGAAAAATAGAAAAGGTATTCTAGGCAATATAGTTATTTATGGTATAAATTTGGTTGAAGTATAATTGTATACTTAGTTTAATATTAGAAGGTTAGTGTAATATTAAACAGCCTGTAAACTTTAAAAAGTTTTTGAATAGTATAACTATTTATGGCACAATTTGCTCCTATTTTTTGTTTTGTGGTTTTTCTAGGTTTGTGGAGAGTTTATGTTTTTGTCTCTTGTAATTTGTGATGAAGTAGTAAACGGCCTTATAGATTGTAGGTTGAGACGAGTTTAATTTTGAGTCTTAGTTTTGTATTTGCTTTATGAGGTCTAGGGATAGAAAACATAGGGTTGGTGGTGTTAGTTTGTGGTGTGGGTGTTTTAGTTAGTCTTTTTATTATTCCTGGTTTTTATTATTTCAGAATAAGAGAATGGGTGGGAATAGATGAAATGAGAATATTAATGGTGATTTTGTCTGTTCTAGTAACTATAATTAGTATCGTTAGAAGGTGTAAGGATATAAAAGAGAGAGAAATAAACAAAGTTGGGGGTTTTAGTATTATGGAGATGGTTGGATTAGTATGTGTGGGAAGAATCTTATTTTTTCAATCGTGCAGTTGAATAGATTTTTATTTTTTTTTTGAGTTCTCTCTAGTTCCTACTTTCTTTTTAATTTTAAAATGAGGTTATCGACCAGAGCGTTTGCAGGCTGGAACTTATATAATTATTTATACAGTTAGGTCTTCGTTGCCTTTGCTGATAGGCTTAGCATGATTTTGATTTTGTGTTGGGTCTGATTTTATACTTCTGGCGAAAATATTAAGAAGTTTTTCGTGCGAGGATCTTAGGTGACCTTGGTTAGTAATGTCATTAGGGTTCATCGTAAAGCTTCCTGTATACGGGGTTCATGGTTGACTGCCTAAGGCCCATGTAGAGGCTCCTTTAAGGGGTTCTATGCTTTTAGCTGGGATTTTATTGAAGTTTGGAGGGTATGGGATTATTCGATTCATGTGATTTGCTGATATTAATATAAGAAAAGTAGTTCAGTTTGTTTTAGTTGTTAGTTTATGGGGTGGGCTGTTGAGAGGTATAATTTGTTTATGTCAAAGTGATTTAAAATCGTTAATCGCTTATTCGTCGATTGGTCATATGGCTATAGCATTAGGTGGGTTTCTAACTTTGTATGCTGTTGGGAAAACAGCATGTGTTTGTATATTGTTTGCCCATGGGTTATGTTCCCCTATTTTATTTTCATTGGCTGCTAGTTCTTACGATATTTCCGGTTCTCGTAATGTTTTGTTAACTAAGGGAGTTCTTCGGGGTTTTCCCTTTTTTTCTGCTCTTTGATTTTTCTTTTGTGTTTTAAACATGGGAGTGCCTCCTTCTTTAAATTTTTTTAGGGAGGTGTTTTGTGTAGGAAGTTTAGTTTGAATGGATTCAGCTTATGGGGTCTTTGGTGGTTTAATGTGTTTTTTGGCTGGCTGTTATTGTTTGGTGCTTTATGGTTTGGTTAATCATGGGAGTCCTTCTAGGTTGAATAATAGTTTTAGAAATCTGAGTGTTCGTTATTTATTCTCCGGGGTATTCAGAATGGTGTTTTTGTTTAGGGGTAGTTTTTTTATAGATTTTTTCTTCGTTTAGCTGGTGGATTAATCTTTTATTATTAACTGGTTTTATTGTGAAGTTGCTAATCTAGTTTATAAAAATGTTTCTTTGTGGATGAAAAGATAGCTGATTCAGTTGGTTAGTTTTCTTATGGTGTAATTAACACATCAGTTTTTCACACTGGGGATGAAGAAGTTCTAAGGGATTCTTTATTGGATAGCAATTAGCTTGAACCTAATTTTAGAACGTTCGATTCGTTCAGAATCTTTGGCCTTATAAAAGAGGCGGCTGTTGAAGTGTTAAGTTGTAACCTTAATTATGGTGAATTCCCCTCTTTAAAATAGAAATAAACTAAAAAAAGTTGTTTGGTTCATGCCCAAAATATAGATTTGATTCTTTTCTGTGTTTAATTTAATTTAAAGAAAAAATATTTTGTGTTTATGTTTAATTTTTCTTTAAAAATAAGGTAGTTTAAAAAAATGTGAGATTGTCAATCTTAAGATGCCATAAGGTGGCCTTTATTTTGACTATTTAATTTTTACTTTTTGGTTTATTGTCATCCGATTTAGTGTATACTATGTGTAAATTTAAAATAGTGGAAGTAAACTAAGAAAGTTATTAGGTTCATACCCTGAGTATAGAGTTGTTCTCTCTTTCATTATTTTGGAGTGTTTGTTTTGTATTTGTTGCCTTGGTTCAATAAACATCATAAGTCGTTATAATCATCCTATGTTTTTCGGCTTTAGTCTTTTGGTAGTAGTGGTTGTAGTTAGGATGATTTTTAGTTTTTATAACGGAGTTTATGGTTTCATGGTTTTTATATGTATTGTTAGTGGAATTTTAGTCGTTTTTGCTTATAGGGTAGCACTAGTTCCTTTAATGTTGGAAAAGAATGATGTAAATGATTTGGTGAGAAAACAAGATGGGTTGCTTAAGAGAATAAAAGGAGGCTATTTAGGTTGGATTTTAAGGATTTTAAGTGTAATGTTTTGTTTGTTAGTAGCGTTGGGTATGAGGTTTGCTAGTGGCAAAGTTGGACCTTCTTGGTTTCAAAGTGCTTTGTACGTATGCGCGGATTGGGGAATCGCTATAGTAGCTTTTGGGTTCCTTTTATTTTTGGTTATAGTTTTCTGTGTTGGGGTAGCAGGAAAGTATAAAGGAGCCCTAATTAAGTAATTGTTAATAAGGCGGTTACTATTGTTTTTGTAGCTTAAATGAAAGCGAGAAACTTTTAATTTCTTGATGCATAGTAGTGCCGAAAGCTGTCAGGAAATAGTATATGGTTTAGTACTTTTTGTTTACACCAAAAAAGAGAGTTTTTCTTTCCTGATCAATGCAAGCAGGTTTTAATTTATTTCGGTAGTTTAAAAAGAATGTGACTTTGAAGCAGTTATGGTGGATTGCCCCCTGAAATAGAAATTAAGAGTGTTAAGTTATAAAGACTATAATATTTCAAGTATTAAAGAGGGAATTTCCACACTTTAAATAAGGAATAAATGGCGTAATCTAGCGTGTACGGTTTCGGGTCGTAAGGAGCAATATGCTTTATTCTATTAAAGTGGCAGAAACATGCGTCAAATTTAAGCTTTGAAGATGGGAATATTCCCCTTTAATATAGGTAATAATAGTATAATTAGTATACCTGTCTTCCAAACAGGTGGTTCCGCATGGATTATTATAAGAAGGTTTTAAAGTAAAAAAGTGTTTTGTGCACATGGAGTTTTGGTCTCCAAAGAGATAATTCACTTTGTCTTTTACTAAAATTGAATTATGAAATTAGGTAGGCTTTAGTTTAAATGAGAACTTTTGACTGTTAATCAAATAGAAACTTGAAAGGTTAAGTCTAGGATTAGTAGTTAATATTTTATAATAGGGGTTTTGTAAACCTTAGTAAGCTTGGTCTCTAATCCTAAGTCTTTTAGTTTATAAAAAACGTTAAATTGCAACTTTAAAAAAAGATATTTCTAAAGACTTTGAGTTGATACTTTAAAAAAAAGATTAGATTTGCATTCTAGAATTGGCGTAGATGTCTTAACTTATGAGAAAGGTTGGTCATTAGTGGATTTCTAATCCATCTTATAGGCAGTTCGATTCTGTTTCTTTCTTTTTATGGCACGAACTGGTTTTAAAGTGTTAAAATGAAGGCCTTGGCCTATCTATGTTTCCATAGGGGTTCTGGGAGTTGTATCTAGTTTTATTAATGCTATTCATAGGGAGATGTTATTTTCAATTGCCTTGGTGGCTTTATTTTCCTGGGTGTTTTTAATAGGTTCTTTATTCGGTTGGTGAAGGGATATGCTTTTTGAGGGTAATTATAAGGGTCACTATACTTCTCGTGTAAAAAAAAACCTTCGATGAGGTTTTGCAATGTTTGTAACATCTGAGGTGTTTTTTTTTGCGTCTTTTTTTTCAAGGTGGTTTTATTTCGGAGTCGGCGAGAATAGGCAAGTATTACTGGGAAGTTGACCTCCTGAAGGAGTTCAGCCAATATACCCTTGAAAAATTCCAGCTCTCAATACTGTTTTATTATTAAGTTCAGGGGTATGTGTAACTATGTGTCAACGATGCGTGGTAGCTATAAGAAAGTTTGGCCAGTGAGACGTAAATTTTTCTTTTAAAGCTGCTTCAGCTAAGGTGTTTTCAGGGGTTAGAAGAAAAGAGCTTTTTGGAAGAAAAGAATTATCTTTAATGCGACAAAAGGCTCTTATTTCAATAGTTCTTTCCATTATTTTAGGGGCTGTATTTATATATTTTCAATCTTTAGAATATACTTGGTCTAGAGTAACATTTAGGGATAGTACTTTTGGTGGTTGTTTTTATATTTTAACAGGGTTTCATGGGATGCATGTGATCTTAGGTGTGTGTGCATTGAGAATCTGTTTAGTTCGTATTTATTATAATAATTTTGTGTATCGTCGTTCTTATATTGGATTAGAGTGTGCTATTTTGTATTGACATTTTGTTGATGTAGTTTGAATCGGAGTGTTTGTAAGTGTTTATCTATGGCCTTACCTTTTTTTAGTTGGGTAAGTTTGAAGTAGGTGTTTCATAATAATGGTATTAAAAACTATTGTACTGCCCATGATACTGTATTGGTTATCCCTTTAATTGCACATGGTATTTAAGTGAAAATTGAGAGGTCTACTATAAATAATATGAGGAATAACGAAGTAAATTATTACAATAAATTTAAAAATATTTTTCTTTAATAATCTTTAATAGAGTTATGTAGTTTTACGTGTTCGTTAGGGTTTCTATAATGAGCGCATTTATAGGTCTCAACACCAGTGCGGAGTATTAATATATTATAGAAATATAGAATAAGTAATAGGGAAAGAGAGCTGATAAATAAAGTGCCAGCATTCGCGGTCAGTCTTTTTGTCTCCAATCAATAAGTTTCATATATTAGTAACATAATAATAAAAACAGGTATTTTCTATGAGTAACGGTAAAATGTAACTGTTAATAAAAGTGAGTAAATCTCGTTATATTATAAGTATAAGAATTAAGATAGTTTTAAAAATAAAATCTATTAAGGCTGCCTAGTAGAGACAGGGATTTGTACCCCAGTATTTAAGCTTTCTTTTATTATATGGGTACTACGAGCAAACTTGCTTAAAAACCAAAGAGGTTGGCGGTGTTTCAAATCCGGTTAGGGGAACTTGGCGATTAATTCGATGATCCTCGAGCATTTCACCTTTAGTATTCTTTGCATACCGCCGTTGAGACAAGCTTTAGGGGGTAAAGAACTTTAACTTAATATATGTGGTTAATTGTTTATAAATAAGTCAAAATTTTGAGAATTAACACCTATAAAAATTCAGGTAAACGTGTAGGTTCTAAAGGGTTTAGCTGAGTTACATTATTTCAGATTTAGCGGATAGGTGTAGTAATAATGCCATTGAAGTTGTACTTGTTAGTAAAATTTTCAATAGAGGAAATTAGAATAGAGTTATGAGACGCGTACAAATCGCCCGGCGCCCTCGAATAGTTAAGTTGAGGTAAGTCGTAACATAGTAATGCTAGTAGAAACTGGTGTTAAGTAATTTATTTTAA